ACTCTGAATTTCCGGGGGCACGCGAGAAATGATAATAAATCTCGTCGTTAATGTTAATTAATAAAGTAAATGTGGGTGCTCATCGGTTATTGGTGGGAGGTGAACCTTATGCCACAGAGTGACCACAATGTAGAAGTATACGCTTTAGGTCAACATATACGTATGTCTGCTCATAAAGCGCGAAGAGTAATTAATCAGATTCGCGGGCGTTCCTACGAGGAAACACTTATGATACTAGAACTCATGCCTTATCGAGCATGTTATCCCATTTTTAAATTAGTTTATTCGGCAGCAGCAAATGCTAGTCACAATATGGGGTTTAACGAAACAACTTTAATCATTAATCAAGCCGAAGTTAATGAGGGTACTATCATGAAAAAGTTAAAACCACGAGCTAGAGGACGGAGTTATCCGATAAAAAAACCTACCTGTCATATAACTATTGTATTACAAGATACATCTAAAGATAAAAACTATTTCATATGGTTAAGAAAATATGGATGGGTCTATAAAGATAAGTATATAGATATCAAAGAGAGGTATCGATATATGGCGGATCATATGCTATATCGGAACAGAATGACATGGGCTATTAGAGAAACGGTAAGACCTTATAGAGACAGCGAGGTGTTATGGGACAAAAAATAAATCCACTGGGTTTCAGGCTTGGTACAACCCAAAGTCATCATTCTGTTTGGTTTGCACAACCAAAAAGTTATTCTGAGGGTCTCCAGGAAGATCAAAAAATACAGGACTGTATCAAGAATTATGTACAAAAAAATAGGAAAATATCCTCGGGTGTCGAAGGAATTGCACACATAAAGATTCAAAAAAGAATCGATTTGATCCAGGTTATAATATATATGGGATTCCCAAAATTGTTAATAGAGGGCAGCCCGCGAGGAATCGAAGAATTACAGAGCGGTGTACAAAAAGAATTAAATTCTGGGAATCGAAAACTTAACATTGCTATCGCAAGAGTTGCAAAACCTTATGGACAACCTAATATTCTTGCAGAATTTATAGCCGGACAATTAAAGAATAGAGTTTCATTTCGAAAGGCAATAAAAAAAGCTATTGAGTTAACTGAACAAGCGGATACAAAAGGAATTCAAATACAAATTGCAGGGCGTATTGACGGAAAAGAAATAGCACGTGTCGAATGGATCAGAGAAGGTAGGGTTCCCCTACAAACCATCCGAGCTAAAATTGATTATTGTTCCTATACAGTTAGAACTATATATGGGGTATTAGGAATTAAAATTTGGATATTTGCAGGCGAGGAATAAGGGTCCTTTCGTTGTCTTTCTGTTCCATCCATTCGGCAATTGAAAAAAAAGAACAAACAAGTTCATTTTTATTTGTCCAATCAAAAATGATATTATATATATAATTTTCTAATTCTATAGGGTTGAATAACAATTTGATTGACTCCATATAATTGCTATGCTTAGTGTGTGACTCGTTGGTTTGTTATTTAGGGTTAGGTTAGGATTAAAAAAAAAACAAGGGGCCATCCCCTAGTATGAACTAATGACTATATAACTAATAACCAGCTCATTGCTTCGTATTATCTGGATCCAAGAAACCAGTCATTATGTGATGTATAGATCATATTGTTGTAGCAACTGAAGTCATTTTTTTTTACATAACATAAAAGAAATAAAAATTAATCAGATTATATATAAGGTTGTGAAGCAAAAACAGAGGGATATGGATAAATGGAGGGGTGAGAGAAAGAAAGAAAAAGAATAGCAATGATATATATATATATAATTCCAATATGTATGTATGGTCCTATGAACTATCTCATAAAAGGCATTGTAATAAAGCATTAATATGTATTCGTTTCGTCCATAATTAGATGAATCTATAATAAAAAAAAAAAAAGATAAAATAAAGAGCATCGAGTCAATAAAGACTGAGGAGATTGATTCAAGAAAAAATTTTATTAGTAGCTCCATTGCAGAGTTCGGGCCTAGCCATTAATTGAGAAGCGGTGGGAACGACAGAACCTGTGACTGAGTAAGATTCCCTTTAAAACGAATCCTAATGATTCATTGGGTGGGATGGCGAAACGAGCCAAGAACCAATTCATTTATTCGGATAGGTCTGGGATGCACCTACAAATGAAAGAAATGTTGAAAGAGCAAATATTCGCCCGCGAAAGCCTTACTTTGATTGCTAAGTTTTGAGCGATTCAATAAAGGTCAAAATAAAGTAAAGATTCATAAAAAAAAAAATGACATTATATTATAATAGAATAATTATTCTAATAGAATTATATTTCTAATTTTATATACGAGAAAGGTATAAAAATTCCTACGTGACAGATTATATCTGAAAAAATACCACAACCCGGTGTATTATTCATTAAATAGATATATATATCTGTAATATTATTTAATCGTTTCATTCGCGAGGAGCTGGATGAGAAGAAATTCTCATGTCCGGTTCTGCAGTAGAGATGGCATTGAGAAACAACCATCAACTATAACCCCAAAAGAACCAGATTTCGTAAACAACATAGAGGAAGAATGAAGGGAATGTCTTATCGAGGTAATCGAATTTGCTTCGGCGGATACGCCCTTCAGGCACTTGAACCCGCTTGGATCACATCTAGACAAATAGAAGCAGGGCGACGAGCCATGACACGATATGCGCGCCGAGGTGGAAAAATATGGGTACGTATATTTCCAGACAAACCTGTTACAGTAAGGCCTACTGAAACGCGCATGGGTTCGGGGAAAGGATCTCCTGAATATTGGGTATCCGTCGTTAAACCGGGTCGAATACTTTATGAAATGGGTGGAGTATCTGAAATTGTAGCCAGAGAAGCTATTTCGATAGCTGCGTCAAAAATGCCTATACGAACCCAATTCATTATTGCGGGATAGGGGTGTGGAACGAAAGGAAAGAGGGCCTTTGTGATCAAAAAACCCCAGTTTATTTATTTATGGACAAACAATATTTCTTCTTTTTTTTTCTTCGACCTTTACATTGAAAAAAAAGAAAAAAAAATGATATGATTCAACCTCAGACCTATTTAAATAGGGTGTCTGAAATAATGGGGTATCAGAATTCAATTAAATTAATTAGTAGATTGTTTCTCACGCATATACCTTTAAAATAATTCATAAAAATGAATAATTCATAAAAAAAAGCAGAGCATGTTGATTATATAAAAACTCGGAGGCACAAATAATTATAGTTCATCATGGGTAGGGACACTATTGCCGAAATAATAACTTCTATACGAAATGCTGACATGGATAAAAAAGGAACGGTTCGAATAGCATCTACAAATATCACTGAAAACATTGTTAAAATACTTTTGCGCGAAGGCTTTATCGAAAATGTGAGAAAACACCACGTAAGCAATAAATATTTCTTGGTTTTAACTCTGCGACATAGAAGGAATAGAAAAGGACCTTATAGAACTGTTTTAAAACGTATCAGCCGACCCGGCCTACGAATCTATTCCAACCATCAACGAATTCCTAGGATTTTGGGAGGAATGGGTATTGTAATTCTTTCTACTTCTCGAGGTATAATGACAGACCGAGAGGCTCGACTAGAAGGAATTGGGGGAGAAATTTTGTGTTATATATGGTAATCTTTCGGGTATCCGAATTGCATCCGTAACTTCCTATTTATTTGTTTTGTGAAAAAAAGAGGAAGTACGGGTTGTCTAATATCACTCCTCTTCCATTAGTTGATAATTCAAGGGGGCTACCTGGAATGAAAGAACAAAAATGGATTCATGAAGGTTTAATTACTGAATCACTTCCCAATGGTATGTTTCGGGTTCGTTTAGATAATGAAGATCTGATTTTAGGTTATGTTTCAGGAAGGATCCGCCGTAGTTTTATACGAATACTGCCGAGCGATAGAGTAAAAATTGAAGTAAGTCGTTATGATTCAACCAAGGGACGCATAATTTATAGACTCCGCAACAAAGATTCGAACGATTAAATTTTAATTAAATTTAAATTAAGTGGCTTTCTTTTTCAACATTCCTCTCGTTCTGGATGTCCGAAATTCAAGAGACCTATTTTCTTCCAAGGAGTAGATTCGGAATTAAGGTAAGGAGTAACAAATATGAAAATAAGGGCCTCCGTTCGTAAAATTTGTGAAAAATGTCGACTGATCCGTAGACGGGGACGAATTATAGTAATTTGTTCCAACCCGAGGCATAAACAGAGACAGGGATAATCTTTCTTATAAAGGGACTCTCCAAAGGACCAAATACACAAATAAATAAAGGATCCGTTTTGGCATGAAATGGATATATCCGTATATCATATCTCTGACTAATATTTATGAGATGATAAAATATGACAAAAACCATACCAAGAATTAGCTCACGTAGGAATGGACGCATTGGTTCACGTAAGAATGGACGTCGAATACCAAAAGGAGTTATTCATGTTCAAGCAAGTTTCAACAATACCATTGTAACGGTCACAGATATACGGGGTCGGGTGGTTTCTTGGTCCTCAGCCGGTACTTGTGGCTTCAGGGGTACAAGAAGAGGAACGCCATTTGCTGCTCAAACCGCAGCCGCAAATGCGATTCGTACAGTAGTAGATCAGGGTATGCAACGAGCAGAAGTCATGATAAAAGGTCCTGGTCTTGGAAGAGATGCAGCATTACGCGCCATTCGTAGAAGTGGTATACGATTAAGTTTTGTCAGAGACGTAACCCCTATGCCACATAATGGATGTAGGCCTCCTAAAAAAAGGCGTGTATAAAAATAAGAATTGAACGGATTTCAAGAGAAATAAATGATTCAATGATCTGATCAAACAATATGACTATGCTTCGAGAGGAAGTAGCGGTATCTACTCGGACACTACAGTGGAAGTGTGTTGAATCAAGAGAAGACAGTAAGCGACTTTATTATGGACGTTTTATTCTGTCTCCGCTTATGAAAGGTCAAGCCGATACAATAGGCATTGCGATGCGAAGGGCTTTGCTTGGAGAAATAGAAGGAACAT